ATATAGTCCAGATTCCGAATGAACAAATTCAAACTTGATTTAAAAGGATCCTTCTGATTATCGAAGAATGAGGGGCAAAAAGATTGATTGAGAAAGATTTCTTTTTCTTATTACATGAAAACGTGACTGAATTGGTCCTAGTATTATAATATAACAAAATCATACATATATATATCATATATGAACATATTATAATTATCATATTATAATATAATATTTCTTAAAAATAAACAAAGGGAGCTTGTGATGATAAATCAACAACTAGTATCTTTATGCCTGACAATTATGAATTCAGTCGTTGTGGTCGGATTTTATTATGGATTTCTGACCGCGTTATCTATAGGGCCATCTTATCTCTTCCTTATTAGAGCCTGGGTTATGGAAGAGGAGACCGAGAAGCAAGTATCAGCAACAACTGGGTTTATCACGGGACAGCTCATGATGTTCATATCGATCTATTATGCGCCTTTGCATCTAGCATTGAGTAGACCTCATACAATAACTTTCTTAACTTTACCATATCTTTTTTTTAATTTCTTAGACAAAAATGACAAACACTACTATTTGGATTCTGGATACAAGTATACAAATTCAATACGTAAATTTAGTATTCACAAAGTATTCTTTAACAATCTTCTTTTTCAGTTATTAAACCCCCTTCTTTTTCCAAGTTCAATTTTAATAAGATTAGTGAACATTTATCTCTTTCGATACAACAATAAATTGTTATTCTTAACAAGTAGTTTTGTTGGTTGGTTAATTGGTCACATCTTTTTGATGAAATTGATTGGATTTATATTAGTCTGGTTACAGCAAAATAATTCGATAAATTCGATCAAATCGAAGGTAACTATTCGATTTGATAAGTACATTCTGTTAAAATTGCGAAATTATGTGGGTCAAATATTTGCTGTTTTTTCATTTATTACCCTTTTATACTATTTAGGCAGAATACCGACTCCTTATTTTTTGAAGCAAGAACCGGTAAAAACTGAAGAAAACGATGAAGATGAAATTGATGGTGAAAGAGATTCGGAAATGGGAAAAGGTCTTTCTCATTATCTTTTTGAGGAAAACGATAATACTACAAACCAGACAGAGGAGGATCTTAATCTTCAACTACCTCTTTTCGATTATCAACGATGGAATCGTCCATTGCGATATATCAAAAATGATTACTTTGACAATTTCGTAAGAGATGAAAATTCACAATTTTTTTTTCATATATGTCAAAGTGATGGAAAAGAAAGAATATCTTTCACGTATCCACCTAATTTATCTACTTTTCTTAAAATCATGGAAAAAAAAATAGATCCCTTCACAAGAGATAAAATCTCCTATAATGAATTGTCTAATTATTGGAGCTCCACTAATAAAGAAAAAAGAAAGAAACTAAGCGATGAATTTTATAAAAGGGCTAAAGTTCTAGATAAGAAATTTCTTCCTATGGATGTATTAGAAAACCGAATTAGATTGTGTAATGATAATGATAATTATAATGATAATGATAATGATGAAATAAAATATTTATATTTAACTCAAATATATGATCCTTTCTTGAATGGACGCTTTCGTGGACAAATGCCAAACAGTTCAGCACCATCAATTGAAAATGAAATTTACAAAACAAAGTCCATTTTTATCAATAAGATTCACGGTATCCTTCTTTCTATTAATAGTCATTATACAGATCCCGAATTTGAACAGAAAATAAATACATTTGATAGAAAATCATTATTAAATGAAATTGGTTTTTTTTTTAACTTAATAAGTAAATTTTCGGAAAAATCAGTATCAAGTTTGAATTTTGACAGACTTGATTTATTTCCAGAACATGAACAAGTAAAAATATATTCCGAAGAAAAAAAAAGAAAAAAAAAATTCTTATTGGACGTAATTGAAAGTGATCTGAACCATGAAAAAATACAAGACCATGAAAAAATACAAGACCATGAAAAAATACAAGACCATGAACAAATACAAGAAATCAGTAAAAAAGTTCCTATATGGTCATACAGCTTAATCGACGAATTGGAGGAACTGGCGGAAGGAGCATCAGAGGATCCTCAGATTCGTTGCAGAGAGGCCCGACGTATAGTGATTTTTAATGGTAAAAAAGAGAATAACACTCAAGATAGTAAAAAAGAGAATAACACTCAAGATAGTAAAAAAGAGAATAACACTCAAGATAGTAAAAAAGAGAATAACACTCAAGATAGTAAAAAAGAGAATAACACTCAAGATAGTAAAAAAGAGAATAACACTCAAGATAGTAAAAAAGAGAATAACACTCAAGATAGTAAAAAAGAGAATAACACTCAAGATAGTAAAAAAGAGAATAACACTCAAGATATTCGGCCTATGAATATTTCTAATACTGATGAGGATGAGGATGGTGATGGTGATGTTGATTTTGATTTTACTGGTGAGAACGAATTGTTTTTACTAAATTATTCACGCGAACCGGATTTTTCCCGAGAAATAATCAAAGGATCTATGCGCTCTCTAAGGCGTAAAACAGTGACTTGGAAATTCTTTCAAAGAAATGCCAATTCCCCCCTTTTTTTGGACAAAATACAACAATTTCTTTTTGTTGATCTTTTCGATGATATATCCAAATATTTGAAAGAATATTTCAGGAAACAAGGTACAGACAATTCAGAATTTTTGGCTTTTGAGGAAAGGATAGAAGAGGATCGAAAAGAGGAAAAAAAAAACAACGACGAAAAAAGACTTAGAGAAATAGAAGAGGCCTGGGAGAACATTCTTTATGGTCTAATACTTAGAAGCTTTGTATTAATATTCCAATCAATTCTTAGAAAATATATTATAGTACCTTCATTGATAATAACAAAAAATATCATTCGTATACTATTATTTCAATATCCCGAATGGTCAGAAGATTTTAGGGATTGGAAAAAAGAAGTGCATATTCTATGCACCTATCAGGGCATTCCAGTATCCCACAAAGAATTTCCAAACAACTGGGTCACAGAGGGTCTTCAGATAAGGATCTTATCTCCTTTTGTTTTGAAACCTTGGCACAAATCTAAGCTACGATCTACTGAAAAAAAAGAAAGATCTACTGAAAAAAAAAACGTGAAAAAAAAAAACTTCCCGTTTTTAACAGCTTGTGGAACACTAGTGGAATCGTACCTTGATAATTATTTCCCCAATCCATTTTCATTTTTGGGTCCCATTTTAAAAAAAATAAAAAAACAATTGAAAAAAAATTTCAAAAATCGTTTTTTTCTAGTTCTAGAAGTTTTAAATGAAAGAAAAAAATGGTTTGTAACTATCTTAAAAGAAATAGAAAAATGGAACATCAAAAGTATTCTATTTAGATTCAAAAATATATATGAATTGGGTGAAAACAACAACAATTCAACAATCAGTAAGAATAATCCAACGATTTACGAATCACCCGTTATAATTCACTCTATTAATTGGACAAAAAGTTCATTGACGGAATTCACAGAAAAAAGGATAAAAGATCTTAATGTTAAAACAAAGACAATCATAACAGAAATAGAAAAAATGAAAAACGAAGGGGGGGTTATAACTTCAGAGAAAAATTTGAATTCTAACAAAACAACTTCTGATGTTAAAAGATTCGAATTACAAAAAAATATTTTGCAAATATTACAAAGAAGAATTGTTCGATTAACCCGTAAATCACATTCTTTTTTCAAAATTTTCATGGAAAGGATATACATCGATATCCTTTTATGTATCATTGGTATTTCTAGGATCAATATACAACTTTTTCTTGAATCAACAAAAAATATTGTAACTAAATCCATTTCCAATAAAAAAACAAATGCAGAAAGAATTGATAAAACACATCAAAGTATAACTCCATTTATGTCAATTATACACAAATCTTGTAATATTACGAATACGAATTCAGAGAATTCTTGTGACGTATCTTCTTTGTCACAAGCATATGTATTTTTTAAATTATCACAAACCCAAGTTATTAAGGGATATAAGTATAAGTTAAGATCTATTTTTGAATCTCATGAAAGATCTTTTTTTCTTAAGAGAGAAATAAAGGCTTATTTGTTTAGACTACAAGGACGGTTTCATCCATCATTAAGAAATAAGAAAGGAATATTTAATTTAAAATTTAGAAATAAGAACCGTCCCGATTCTTTTAGGAATCAATGGAAAAATTGGTTAAAGGTTCATTTTCAATATGATCCCGATTCTTTAATAAATAAATGGACAAATTGGTTAACGCTTCAGTATCAATATGATTTACCTGAGAGCAGATGGTCGAGATTAGTACCAGAAAAGTGGAGAGATAGAATCAATAAACATCGTGTGGCTCAAAATAAAGATTTAATCAACTATGATTCCTATGACAAAACCCGATTTATTCTTTCCAAAAACGAAAACGAACAAGTATTAAATTTTCAAAAAAAAATTAAAAAACAATATAGATATGATCTTTTGTCATATAAATATCTTAATTATGCAGATAAGAAAAATTCATATATTTATGGATATAGATCACCACTCCAAACAAACAAAAAACAAACCTTTTTTTCTTATAAAAAAATCGCATGTCAAAATGACAATAAAGACGAATTTTTTGATATAACGCGCGATATTTCTCTCAAAAATTATCTAGCAGAAGGTGCTATTATAGATATGGAAAAAAATCTGGATAGAAAGTATTTTGATTGGATGGTAATGAATGTAGAAATACCAAATCGTTCTATATCGAATCCGAAATCGCAATTTGGGTTCTTTTCAGAATTATCAAGATTTTATAATGCATATAAGAAGAATCCTTGGATCCTACCAATAAAATCCCTTTTTTTCCCTTTTTATGGAAAAGATGTTAGTAAAATGAAAAACATCACTGGAACGGAAAAAAACAAAGATCTTAATTCCGACATTCGAAAAGGAGCAAAAAAAGAAGCAGATGCGGATCCGTTAGGTCTATATCTATCTCTCGAAAACCAAGCTTATGAAGAATCATACAGGGAAAGTGGTAAATATAGTCTAAATCGAAATCGAGATCTATACAGAGATGTAGATCGAAAAGACTACCCCAAAAATCTAACGGGAGAACGAGCTTTCTTACTAGACAAGTATTTGGGTTTTCATTTGAACTTTAAAAATTCCTTACACGAAAGTATAATGAATCAGATCAAATTTTATTGTCTCCTGGTTAGATTGAAAATTCAAAAAAAATTTTTTATAATTTCTCTAAAAAGGGGAGAACTAAGTCTAGAGACTATGGCGATTCAAAATCATACGGATTCCACTCTTACAGGATTTAGGGACACTAAAGAATTGATTGAAAAACAAATATTTTCTATGGAACCTGTTCGTCTGTCTAGAAAAAACTATGAACAATTTTTTATGTATCAAACCATAACCCTATCGTTGATTCATAAGAATGAGCTTCAATTTTTTCAAAGAAATCCAAAAAAAGGTCGTGTTGATAAAAAGAATTTTGATAAAAACATTTCAAGAACAAGAAATCAAAAGATAGGAGAAAATAAAGATAAAAATCATACTGATTTGTTTGTTCCCGAAAATCTTTTGTCCAATAGACGCCGTAGAGAATTGAGAATTCTAATTTGTTTGAATCCTAGAAATACTAGAAACACAATAAATTGCAATGAGAGTAAAATAAATGATGCTGGCTATCGATATCAACTTTGGGCTAATATAAAAGATCTTGATATAGAAACAAAAAAACTAATGAATTTAAAATTCTTTCTTTGGCCAAATTATAGATTAGAAGATTTAGCTTGTATAAATCGCTATTGGTTTGATACCCATAATGGAAGCCGTTTCAGTATATTAAGGATACATATGTATCCGCGATTGAAAATTTGATTGATAATCTTCCCATTTATCTTCTATTTAGAATTAGAATAGAATAATATCTTATCTTCACATATCTTATATGTGAAGATAAGATATATATTTATAAATGCGCACACGCATCATTGATACTAATTCAATGATTTTAGATAGAAAAATGAATCAAAAAAATCGTCTTCTTTTTTTTTAAGTATACAATAGAATTTTTTATTTTGTGAATCCATAAATATAGTATTTATATAGATATTTGAATTGGATTGCTTAAGCATAGTAATTAATTTTATTTGAAAAAAAAAAAAAGAAATTCATAATTTTTAAGTAAATTAAGATAATTTAATAATTAATATAAAGATATAATTTAATATTAATAAATAAATAATATAAAAATAATAAATAATATAAAAAATTAAAATTTAGTGTAATTACTATTACTGATCAATAAAAATATCTATCAAAAAGGAGGGGGAGAGGAAAGCTTTCATTTTATTTTATGATAAAAAATTCAATTATACCTGTTATTTCAAACAAAAAAGAAGAAGAAAACCCTGGATCTGTTGAATTTCAAGTAATCAATTTCACTAATAAGATACGAAGACTTACTTCACATTTTGAATTACATCGAAAAGACTATTTATCTCAAAGAGGTTTACGTAAAATTCTGGGAAAACGACAACGACTACTGTCTTATTTGGCAAAGAAAAATAGAATACGTTATAAAAAATTAATAAATCAGTTGGGTATTAGGGAGTCACAAATTCGTTAATTTCAAGAGTCATTTTCAATTATTCGATTTATTAGATCCTGAATTTAGATGAACTTTTTTTTTTACGATTCATGGAAGAATGAATCGAGGAAAAACCTATGAATGTCCCAGCTACAAGAAAAGACCTCATGATAGTCAATATGGGGCCTCAGCACCCATCAATGCATGGTGTTCTTCGACTTATTGTTACTCTGGATGGTGAAGATGTTATTGATTGTGAACCAATATTGGGTTATTTACACAGAGGGATGGAAAAAATTGCGGAAAACCGGACAATTATCCAATATCTGCCTTATGTAACACGTTGGGATTATTTAGCTACTATGTTCACAGAAGCAATAACTGTAAACGGACCGGAACAATTGGGAAATATTCAAGTACCTAAAAGAGCCAGCTATATCCGAGTAATTATGTTGGAGTTAAGTCGTATAGCTTCTCATCTACTATGGCTCGGACCTTTTATGGCAGATATTGGTGCACAAACCCCTTTTTTCTATATTTTTAGAGAAAGAGAATTAATATATGATCTATTTGAAGCTGCGACAGGTATGAGAATGATGCATAATTTTTTTCGTATCGGAGGCGTAGCGGCTGATCTACCTTATGGTTGGATAGATAAATGTTTTGATTTCTGCAATTATTTTTTAACAAGGGTTGTTGAATATCAAAACCTTATTACGCGAAATCCAATTTTTTTAGAACGGGTTGAGGGAGTAGGTGTTGTTGGTAGAGAGGAGGTAATAAATTGGGGTTTATCAGGACCAATGCTTCGGGCTTCCGGAATAGAATGGGATCTACGTAAAGTTGATAATTATGAATGTTACGAGGAATTTGATTGGGAAGTTCAATGGCAAAAAGAAGGAGATTCTTTAGCTCGTTATTTAGTTAGAATTGGTGAAATGACGGAATCCATTAAAATTATTCAGCAGGCTTTGGAAGGAATTCCCGGCGGGCCATATGAAAATTTAGAAATCCGCTGCTTTGAGAGAGAAAGGGATCCAAAATGGAATGATTTTGAATATAGATTCATTGGTAAAAAATCGTCTCCGACTTTTGAATTGCCGAAACAAGAACTTTATGTAAGAGTTGAGGCTCCCAAGGGAGAATTAGGAATTTTTCTAATAGGAGATCAGAATGGTTTTCCTTGGAGATGGAAAATTCGTCCACCAGGTTTTATCAATTTGCAAATTCTTCCTCAATTAGTTAAAAGAATGAAATTGGCTGATATTATGACAATACTTGGTAGCATAGATATCATTATGGGAGAAATTGATCGTTGAAATGATAATAGATACAACGGAAATCCAAGATATCCATTCTTTTTCCGGATTGGAATCTTTAAACGAAGTCTATGGAATTCTATGGGTACTTGTACCTATTTTGATTCTTATATTGGGAATCACAATAAGTGTACTAGCAATTGTATGGTTAGAAAGAGAAATATCTGCAGGGATACAACAGCGCATTGGACCCGAATACGCCGGTCCTTTTGGAGTTCTTCAAGCTCTAGCAGACGGAACAAAACTCCTTTTCAAAGAGAATCTTATTCCATCTAGGGGAGATATTCGTTTATTCAGTATTGGACCATCCATATCAGTTATATCAATTCTACTAAGCTATTCAGTAATTCCTTTTGGCTATAACTTTATCTTATCTGATTTCAATATAGGTGTTTTTTTATGGATTGCTATTTCGAGTATTGCTCCCATTGGACTTCTTATGTCAGGATATGGGTCGAATAATAAATATTCCTTTTTGGGTGGTCTACGAGCTGCTGCTCAATCGATTAGTTATGAAATACCATTAACTCTATGTGTCTTATCAATATCTCTACGTGCGATTCGTTGAAATAGAAAAGGCTATTCGATGCTATTGTATTGCTATCCTCCTCTCTTTATACTTATACTACTATATAGGAAAGGAGTCGAATAAATAAAATAGATACTTTCATTATCTTAATTTTATTTATTTTTCACAATTAGGATTGAAGAACTAAATCAGATAGTTATATGAGTGAAATAAAACAGCTTCTATTGAATAGAATTTCAGAATACGATATTACTTATAGTTAATAGTTAGTATGATGATTTAAAATGGTAGTAAAAATATTGAGTCTCATTTTCTATGTATAAGGATGAAGTGAATTATAAACAGAAGAGGCCATTTAACCCAAGATTGGATAATAAGTCATCCTGTTTTGAAGCGGGCTCAAAAGACCAACCTTATTGAGTTTTAGTTACTATTTGTATGAATTATCATAGATGCATTAACATAAAATAAATAAGGGGGTTAATAAAAAAAAGAGTAGATGGTTAGAAACACCAAGATACACAAAGGATTAGTAACGCAGATTTTGTAAATTATCCGAAAGAGAATTTACGCATAATAGAAAAAGAATACTAATTGGGGCTTTAAATTGGTAGAAAAAATCAAGCAGTACTCCCCACAATTCCGATCCAGAGTATGCTTCCATCCACTGATTAAATAAATTACTATCAGGAACGAAAAAATCCTTTGAAATTTTTTAAGTCCCTTTTTAATAGCAAAAAAAAGAAGAATAGGAACGAAAAAAACACAAGAAATCAAAAACGAAAAGGAAATCGCTTTTTCGTTTTTGATTTCGTATTTCTTATATCCATATTCATGGAGATTAAATTCATGTCATAATTAAGAAACTCATGTGTAATTCTTTTTCGTAATTGAAAATGAATTGTGAGGGTTATTGATAATTCTAAAAGAGTATTTTATTGAATAATTCTATTATTACTCAACAAATTCAAAATTTGATTTTTAAGGGATGAGATCAATTCAGAAGTTAAATTTCAATATTAAAATGGATTTTTCTTTCTTATTTAATTTTTTATTTTTAACAGACAGAATTGAATTGGTCTAATTCAGAACCGTCCGATAGATTTGAATCTTATCTCTCTTAGGGATATATCAAGAAGAGATCAATCATCGGACCGGTCCTTAGATTTACTGAAGGCTTTCCAGGAGCCGTATGAAGTGAAAATTTCATGTACGGTTCTGTAATAGAGATGAGAACAGTAATGTTATCACCGACTAGGATTATCTAACAGTTTAAGTACAGTTGATATAGTTGATGCGCAATCAAAATATGGTTTTTGGGGATGGAATTTGTGGCGTCAACCTATGGGTTTCATAGTTTTTTTAATTTCTTCGTTAGCAGAATGTGAAAGATTACCTTTTGATTTACCAGAAGCCGAAGAAGAATTAGTAGCGGGTTATCAAACAGAATATTCCGGTATAAAGTTTGGTTTATTTTACGTTGCTTCCTATTTAAACCTATTAATTTCTTCATTATTTGTCACAGTTCTTTACTTGGGTGGTTCCAATATATCTATTCCCTACATATTCGTTTCTGAGTTT